TATCATTTAGCTCAGTTTTAGTTTTAATTTAGGTTTATGAAATTTCAATAAAATAAGGAGTTTTTATGTCACGTTACCGAGGGCCTCGTTTCAAAAAAATACGCCGCCTGGGGGCTTTACCGGGACTAACGAGTAAAAGACCTGGAGCCGGAAGCGATCTTAGAAACCAATCGCGCTCCGGGAAAAAATCTCAATATCGTATTCGTTTAGAAGAAAAACAAAAATTGCGTTTTCATTATGGTCTTACAGAACGGCAATTACTTAAATATGTTCGTATCGCCGGAAAAGCCAAAGGATCAACGGGTCTGGTTTTACTACAATTACTTGAAATGCGTTTAGATAACATCCTTTTTCGATTGGGTATGGCTTCAACTATTCCTCAAGCCCGTCAATTAGTTAATCATAGACATATTTTAGTTAATGGTCGTATAGTAGATATACCAAGTTATCGTTGCAAACCCCGAGATATTATTACAGCAAGGGATGACCAAAAATCGAGAGCTCTGATTCAAAATTATCTTGATTCATCCCACCATGAAGAATTGCCAAAGCATTTGACTCTTCACGCATTCCAATATAAAGGATTAGTCAATCAAATAATAGATAGTAAATGGGTCGGTTTGAAAATAAATGAATTACTTGTCGTAGAATATTATTCTCGTCAGACTTAAACCTAACTAAAATAACAAACCAAGGGTTCGTACAATTTTTCCCTTTCACTTAAGTTAAGTAAAGGGACACAAGGTAAGGAATTGGATCCGGAGATTTGTATTTTTCTCCCATTCATGTATCATAGATCAGTAGGCAGATCTTTATTCCCTGCCCGCTCTTTCTTTCCTTCCGTATCACAGAAATTAGGAATTGAGAATCTATCTCAAAGAAAGGTCTGAAGCATTGGTGAATTGGGTGAAGATACGGAAAGAGAGGGATTCGAACCCTCGGTAAACAAAAGCCTACATAGCAGTTCCAATGCTACGCCTTGAACCACTCGGCCATCTCTCCTACATAATGATTATGACCGAGAATCCGAGCGAATTGCGAGTTGTTCATATTCGATTGTTAGATGGGTACAGACACTCGAATCCATTCTAGCTATAAAAATGGAAAACTTTTAATCAAATAATCAAAGAAAGAATTTTTTCTTCGAGCCAGGGAGCTGGGAGAAAAAGATAATATAACTTTTTTTTTTGAAAAACGGTTAAAAACAATAACAATAAAGATATATCTTGTTTGCCAAGACGGAGACGGCGCTCCTACCTTTTTCTGATATTTTTACCGGATTCAATCAATGAATTGGAACGAATCAACTGATCGGTCTATTTTGTTAGACTATGGTGAATGGATACCTTTAGATCATAATTATCTTTTTATTCGAATTCAATTTCCATAAGAATTTGAAAATTTCTTTCCAATTTTAGGTCGCTTAACAACAACCCCTTAACCCGTAAATCTATTCCAAATTCATAAATCATCCTTTTCGATTTGATTGTATAGTGTATAAGCGTCTACCCGCTATGCACAAAACACAAAATGGAGGGTTATTCTATTTTCATTATAGAAGGATTATTGAAGAATTATTCGATTTTTTTCTTCTTTGGATCTAAATTTCAGAAAAACTTCTCGAATTCTCCTAATCCGCAAGATAAATTCTTTGATTCTTCTACTTTGATCAAATCGGAATAGTTCCTTTCATTCTTATACTACTACATTTGGATGAAATCAAATCGGATTCTAATATTTCTTATTTTTTATCGACCCCTTTCAAAAAGAAAAAATTGGATATGAGTCTGCTTTTATGTTATTTCGTACTGTAAAATCCCTTTACTTGTGGGATCGTTTTCTCACGAGAGTTAAATTATAGAATGGATTTCTACCTATGCCTAGATCGCGGATAAATGAAAATTTTATTGATAAGACCTTTTCAATTGTGGCCAATATCTTATTACGAATAATTCCGACAACTTCAGGAGAAAAAGAGGCATTTACCTATTATAGAGATGGTGTGATTTGATTATTTTTTTATTTACCACTTTGGTCTTAGGAGAAAGACGGAAGATTCGGGATAGAAAAGAACGAAAAAGATTATTGAAAAAATCTACGCTTGTTGAAGGTGAAGTTTCTAGATAAAACAATTCCTTCTGTCGTGTATCCCCGATTAATGCAGCCTCAGATGCTTCAATTGTCGATTCGAGTATTGAGCGAAAGGTTACACCTATGGGTTCTATATTACAGGCCAACCCTACCATACTAGACTAGTACCAATAGGCCGCATAGGGGAAGAGGCGCTACGCCTAGGAATCAACAACACGAAAACTTTGTTTAAAATTACCGCTTTTCCTTATCGGGATCGGGACTAAAAAGAATGGTTGGGATAACAAACATCCATCTCGTTGGTACTTTGGATACCCTTAGAACCATAGAAGACTGTTGAAGTGATTAATTCCTGGAAATTAAAGGGCGTTGAGAACAAAGAAATTGTTGGAGTTTACATTTTTATCTA